GCTATCGTAGCTTAAATAAAGCATAACACTGAAGATGTTAAGATGAGCCCTAGAAAGCTCCGAAAGCATAAAGGCTTGGTCCTGACCTTTCTATCAACTTTAACCTAACTTACACATGCAAGTATCCGCACCCCCGTGAGAATGCCCCACAGTTTCCCCCGCAAGGAAACAAGGAGCTGGCATCAGGCACAATACACATTAGCCCAAGACGCCTTGCTTAGCCACACCCTCAAGGGAACTCAGCAGTGATAGACATTAAGCCATAAGTGAAAACTTGACTTAGCTAAGGTTTAGTAGGGCCGGTAAAACTCGTGCCAGCCACCGCGGTTATACGAGAGGCCCAAGCTGATAGACATCGGCGTAAAGCGTGGTTAGGATGATTTAATTAATTAGAGTCGAATGTTTTCAAGGCTGTTATACGCACCCGAAAACTAGAAGCACAACAACGAAAGTGACTTTAAAAGGTCTGAACCCACGAAAGCTAAGGCACAAACTGGGATTAGATACCCCACTATGCCTAGCCTTAAACATTGATAGGAAAATACACCCCTATCCGCCAGGGGACTACGAGCATAAGCTTAAAACCCAAAGGACTTGGCGGTGCTTTAGATCCACCTAGAGGAGCCTGTTCTAGAACCGATAACCCCCGTTAAACCTCACCTTTTCTTGTTCAACCCGCCTATATACCACCGTCGTCAGCTTATCCTGTGAAGGACCATTAATAAACAAAATTGGTAGAGCCCAAAACGTCAGGTCGAGGTGTAGCGTACGGAAAGGGAAGAAATGGGCTACATTCTCTACAATAGAGAACACGAATGATAAACTGAAATAAATATCTGAAGGAGGATTTAGTAGTAAGGCGGAAATAGAGTGTCCCCCTGAAACTGGCCCTGAAGCGCGCACACACCGCCCGTCACTCTCCCCAAGCTTGATTATACAATTAAATAAAACATTTTAGATGCAAAGGGGAGGCAAGTCGTAACATGGTAAGTGTACTGGAAAGTGCACTTGGATAAATCAGAGTGTAGCTAAGATAGTAAAGCATCTCCCTTACACCGAGAAGTCATCCGTGCAAATCGGATTACCCTGACGCCCAACAGCTAGCCTAAAAAAACAAAAACAACAACCAACCATTAATAACCCCTAATACAGGTAATAAACTAAACAAACCATTTTTCCACTTTAGTATAGGAGATAGAAAAAGATATTTGAGCCATAGAGAAAGTACCGCAAGGGAAAGCTGAAAGAGAAGTGAAACAACCCAGTAAAGCAGAAATAAGCAGAGACGACACCTCGTACCTTTTGCATCATGATTTAGCTAGTTCACCTTAAGCAAAAAGAATTTTAGTTTAATACCCCGAAACTAAGTGAGCTACTCCAAGACAGCCTAACATTAGGGCGCACCCTTCTCTGTGGCAAAAGAGTGGGAAGAGCTTCGAGTAGAGGTGACAGACCTACCGAACTTAGTTATAGCTGGTTGCCTGAGAACTGGATAGAAGTTCAGCCCCTTATAATTCTTAACTCAATAAAAGCCAAGCTTAAAATGACAAAAAGAATGTAAGGGAGTTAGTTAAAGGAGGTACAGCTCCTTTATTAAAAGATACAACTTTTCGAGGAGGATAAAGATCACACTCACCAAGGGATTTGTGTTTTGGTGGGCCTAAAAGCAGCCACCCAAGCAGAAAGCGTTAAAGCTCAGACACTAACACCCCCCTCTAATAACGATTAACCCTCTAAATCCCCTTATACTAACAGGCCCCCCTATGCCCCCATAGGGATGATTATGCTAATATGAGTAACAAGAAAGAAAGACTTTCTCCCAGCACAAGTGTATGTCGGAACGAACCCCCGCCGAGAATTAAAGGCCCCAACCAAAGAGGGAACTGAATACTCTTTAAAAGACAAGAAAAATACTCAACCAAAAACCTTTAAACCCACACTGGAGTGCCCCCCGGGAAAAACTAAAAAAGAAAGAAGGAACTCGGCAAACACAAGCCTCGCCTGTTTACCAAAAACATCGCCTCTTGAACCCTAAATATAAGAGGTCCCGCCTGCCCTGTGACTCTAAGTTTAACGGCCGCGGTATCTTAACCGTGCGAAGGTAGCGCAATCACTTGTCTCTTAAATGGGGACCTGTATGAATGGCATAACGAGGGCTTAACTGTCTCCTTTCTTAGGTTAGTGAAATTGACCTCCCCGTGCAGAGGCGGGGATGACCACATAAGACGAGAAGACCCTATGGAGCTTTAGGCAAAAGAGCTGCTCATGTAAAACCCCCCTATAAAAGGACCTAACTTTGTGAAGACAGCTAGAATGCCTTTGGTTGGGGCGACCGAGGGGAAAACAAAACCCCCACGTGGAACGGGGTGACAAACCCTAAAAACAAGAGCTCCCGCTCTAATTAACAGAAATTCTGACCTTACTGATCCGGCAGCAGCCGATCAACGGACCGAGTTACCCTAGGGATAACAGCGCAATCTCCTTATAGAGCCCATATCGACAAGGAGGTTTACGACCTCGATGTTGGATCAGGATGTCCTAGTGGTGCAGCCGCTACTAAGGGTTCGTTTGTTCAACGATTAAAATCCTACGTGATCTGAGTTCAGACCGGAGTAATCCAGGTCGGTTTCTATCTATGACGTGATTTATTTTAGTACGAAAGGACCAAAAAAACGGGGCCCCTGTATAAAACAAGCCTCCCCCTCAATTGCTGACAACTACTTAAGTAAGTAAGAGGGCACACCCCAAAGCCGAAGACAATGGCATATTAAGGTGGCAGAGCCCGGAAATTGCAAAAGGCCTAAGCCCTTTCCACAGAGGTTCAAGTCCTCTCCTTAATTATGCTTTCGACCCTTATAACACATATTCTGAACCCCCTAGCCTTCATTGTCCCAGTTCTCCTAGCGGTGGCATTTCTTACCCTTTTGGAACGGAAAGTCCTAGGATACATGCAACTACGTAAGGGCCCCAATATTGTTGGCCCCTACGGCCTACTTCAGCCCATTGCTGATGGTGTCAAGCTATTTATTAAAGAGCCCGTACGCCCCTCCACCTCCTCACCCATTTTATTTCTCCTAACCCCGATGCTAGCCCTAACCCTTGCGTTGACACTGTGAGCCCCCATCCCCATGCCCTACCCCGTCTTGGACCTAAACTTAACCATCCTCTTTCTACTAGCCCTGTCCAGCTTAGCAGTATACTCCATCCTGGGATCAGGGTGAGCATCAAATTCAAAATATGCACTAATTGGGGCTCTACGAGCAGTTGCACAGACAATTTCCTACGAAGTAAGTCTCGGCCTCATTCTGCTCTGCCTGATCGTCCTCACAGGGGGCTTCACCTTGCACACTTTTAACGTTGCCCAAGAAAACACGTGACTTCTACTCCCAGCATGACCTTTGGCCGCGATATGGTACATCTCAACGCTGGCAGAAACCAACCGAGCCCCGTTTGACCTCACCGAAGGGGAATCTGAACTGGTATCAGGATTTAACGTAGAGTACGCGGGAGGGCCGTTTGCTCTTTTTTTCTTAGCAGAGTACGCGAATATCCTTCTCATAAATACGCTTTCCGCCCTCTTGTTCCTAGGAGCCTCCCACATCCCATCTCTACCTGAGCTTACTTCCGCAAATTTGATAATTAAAGCAGCACTGTTATCAGTATTATTCCTATGGGTTCGGGCATCATACCCACGGTTTCGATACGACCAGTTAATACACCTTGTCTGAAAAAACTTTCTCCCAATAACATTAGCTCTTGTTATTTGACACCTGGCCCTCCCAATCTCCCTAGCGGGGCTACCCCCTCAACTATAGTGAGGAGCTGTGCCTGAAGTTTAGGGGCCACTTTGATAGAGTGTAACATGGGGGTTAAAGTCCCCCCAACTCCTTAGAAAGAAGGGGCTCGAACCCTACCCGGAGAGATCAAAACTCTCTGTGCTTCCACTACACCACTTACTAGTAAAGTCAGCTAAAAAAGCTCTTGGGCCCATACCCCAAACATGTTGGTTAAAATCCTTCCTTTGCTAATGAACCCTTACATCCTGACTACCTTTCTATTAAGCTTGGGCCTGGGCACAACCCTTACGTTTATAAGCTCCCATTGACTCCTGGCATGAATAGGACTCGAGATCAACACCCTCGCCATCATCCCACTTATAGCGCAACACCACCACCCCCGAGCAATTGAGGCAACAACAAAGTACTTTCTGGCCCAAGCCACAGCGGCCGCTACCCTTATATTTGCCGCTATAACAAGCGCATGAATCGAAGGGCAATGGGACATTAGTCAAATGTCCCACCCTCTGCCTAGCACCATGATAACGATTGCACTAGCACTAAAAATCGGACTAGCCCCCCTGCACTCCTGAATACCCGAAGTCCTGCAGGGACTAAACCTAACCACAGGGCTGCTAATGTCTACATGGCAAAAACTGGCCCCATTTGCCCTACTAATGCAGATACAACCAACAAACACCAACCTGATAATTTTTTTAGGGTTAACATCTACCCTCGTGGGAGGCTGAGGGGGACTGAATCAAACACAACTGCGAAAAATCCTCGCCTACTCATCAATTGCCCACCTGGGGTGAATGATTCTAGTCCTCCAATTCTCACCATCCCTTACGTTCCTAGCCCTGATTACGTACTTTGTTATAACTGCCGCCACATTCCTGACATTTAAGGCCAGCCACTCAACTAACATTAACTCTCTCACCCTAGCCTGAACCAAGGCCCCCGCCCTAACATCAATGGTCCCAGTCATACTTTTGTCTCTCGGAGGGCTCCCACCTCTCACAGGCTTCATGCCCAAATGAATAATCATCCTCGAGTTGTCCAAACAAGGGCTGGCAGCGGTTGTGACACTAGCTGCACTGAGTGCCCTGCTGAGCCTATACTTCTACCTGCGCATCACATATGCCGCCGCTCTTACAATAGCCCCAAACACAACATCGGGCACAACCCCGTGACGGCTTAACTCAACCCTGGCAACAGTACCCCTAGCAGTGACTTCAGTCATGGCCACATGCCTCCTCCCACTAACTCCAGGTATTGTAGCAATTTTAACTCTGTAGAGACTTAGGATAATTAGACCAAGGGCCTTCAAAGCCCTCAGCGGGAGTGAAAGCCTCTCAGACTCTGTAAGACTTGCAGGAGACTAACCCACATCTCCTGTATGCAAAACAGGCACTTTAATTAAGCTAAAGCCTTACTAGACAGGCAGGCCTCGATCCTACAAAATCTTAGTTAACAGCTAAGCGCTCTAACCAGCGAGCATCCGTCTACTTTCTCCCGCCTAGTCGGCCTAAAATAGGCGGGAGAAAGCCCCGGCAGGGGGTTATCCTGCTTCTTTAGATTTGCAATCTAACATGCTTATACACCACAGAGCTGGTACGAAGAGGACTTGAACCTCTGTTTATGGGGCTACAATCCACCGCTTAACCCTCAGCCATCATACCCGTGGCAACCACCCGTTGACTCTTTTCAACCAATCACAAAGACATCGGCACCCTGTATATAATCTTTGGTGCCTGAGCCGGAATAGTAGGAACTGCCTTGAGCCTACTTATTCGAGCAGAGCTAAGCCAACCCGGCGCCCTCCTTGGGGATGACCAAATTTATAACGTAATTGTAACCGCTCACGCTTTTGTAATAATCTTCTTTATAGTAATGCCAATTATAATTGGCGGCTTCGGAAACTGGCTGATCCCGCTAATGATCGGGGCCCCAGACATGGCCTTCCCCCGTATGAATAACATGAGTTTTTGACTGCTCCCCCCTTCTTTCCTTCTTCTCCTTGCATCCTCAGGGGTAGAAGCCGGGGCTGGGACCGGATGGACAGTTTACCCGCCTCTCGCAGGCAACTTGGCCCACGCGGGCGCATCCGTTGATTTAACCATCTTTTCCCTGCATTTAGCCGGAATCTCATCAATTTTGGGTGCTATTAATTTTATTACCACCATTATTAATATGAAGCCCCCTGCTATCTCTCAATATCAGACGCCCCTATTTGTCTGAGCTGTGCTAATTACAGCAGTCCTTCTCCTGCTCTCACTACCGGTTCTAGCCGCAGGCATCACAATACTCCTAACTGATCGAAACCTGAATACAACCTTCTTCGACCCCGCAGGAGGCGGAGACCCAATCTTATACCAACACTTGTTCTGATTCTTCGGGCACCCCGAAGTGTACATTCTTATCCTCCCGGGCTTCGGAATGATTTCGCACATTGTAGCCTATTACTCTGGTAAAAAAGAGCCTTTCGGCTACATGGGCATGGTGTGAGCAATGATGGCAATTGGGCTCCTCGGCTTCATCGTATGGGCCCATCACATGTTCACAGTCGGAATGGACGTGGACACTCGAGCCTACTTTACCTCCGCCACAATAATTATTGCCATCCCAACAGGGGTAAAAGTATTTAGCTGACTGGCAACCCTTCACGGGGGGGCTATTAAATGAGAAACCCCACTGCTGTGAGCTCTCGGGTTCATTTTCCTATTTACAGTAGGCGGCCTAACCGGAATTGTACTAGCAAACTCCTCCCTAGACATTGTACTACACGACACCTACTACGTAGTGGCCCACTTCCATTACGTCCTATCAATAGGCGCTGTATTCGCCATTGTAGCAGCCTTCGTGCATTGATTCCCGCTATTCTCAGGATACACACTTCACGACACTTGAACAAAAGTCCACTTTGGGGTTATGTTCGCCGGGGTAAACTTAACATTCTTTCCCCAACACTTCCTAGGACTTGCAGGAATGCCTCGACGATACTCGGACTATCCAGACGCCTATACTTTATGAAACACTGTCTCTTCTATTGGCTCACTTATCTCCCTGGTCGCTGTAATTATGTTCCTATTCATTATTTGGGAAGCATTTGCAGCTAAACGAGAAGTACTGTCAGTCGAACTAGCATCAACAAACGTAGAGTGACTTCACGGCTGCCCTCCCCCCTACCACACATTTGAAGAGCCTGCATTCGTTCAAGTTCAAGCCCACTAAGCTCGAGAAAGGAGGGAATTGAACCCCCATAATCTGGTTTCAAGCCAAACACATAACCACTCTGACACTTTCTTAATAAGACACTAGTAAAATAGTTATTACACTGCTTTGTCAGGGCAGAATTGCGGGTTAGACCCCCGCGTGTCTTGTATAATGGCCCACCCCTCACAATTAGGACTCCAAGATGCAGCCTCCCCTGTGATAGAAGAACTTATTCACTTTCACGATCACGCCTTAATAATTGTGTTCTTAATTAGCACACTTGTTCTATACATTATTGTTGCCATAGTATCAACCAAGCTCACAAACAAATATATCTTAGACTCCCAAGAGATTGAAATTATCTGAACAGTTCTCCCAGCTATTATTCTTATCCTGATCGCACTACCCTCACTCCGAATTTTATACCTTATAGACGAGATCAACGACCCCCACCTGACTATTAAAGCAATAGGCCACCAGTGATACTGAAGCTACGAATACACTGACTACGAAGACCTAGGCTTCGACTCTTATATGATTCCCACACAAGACCTCACCCCGGGGCAGTTTCGACTGCTGGAAGCCGACCACCGAATAGTGGTTCCGGTTGAGTCCCCTGTACGAGTTTTGGTCTCTGCAGAAGATGTATTACACTCCTGAGCAGTACCCGCACTAGGAGTGAAAATAGACGCCGTCCCAGGACGCCTAAATCAAACAGCCTTTATTACATCCCGCCCTGGAGTTTTCTACGGGCAGTGCTCAGAAATTTGTGGTGCAAACCACAGCTTTATGCCAATCGTAGTCGAAGCTGTTCCACTGGAACACTTTGAGAACTGATCCCTAGCAATACTTGAAGACGCCTCGCTAAGAAGCTAAATCGGGCCCTAGCGTTAGCCTTTTAAGCTAAAGATTGGTGGCCCCCAACCACCCTTAGTGACATGCCCCAGCTAAATCCTGCACCTTGGTTTGCTATCCTTGTCTTCTCTTGATTTGTACTCCTGACTATTATTCCCCCAAAAGTAATAGCACACACCTTCCCAAATGAGCCAACAGCCCAAAGCACTGAAAAACCAAAAACAGACCCCTGAAACTGACCATGACACTAAGCTTTTTTGACCAATTTATAAGCCCCGTATTCCTAGGCATCCCCCTAATTGCCTTAGCTCTTCTTCTCCCCTGGCTTTTATTCCCGACACCCACAACCCGATGAGTAAATAACCGGCTTCTGGCCCTGCAAAACTGATTCATCGGACAGTTTACTAACCAGCTTCTTCTTCCAATCAACTTTGGAGGCCATAAGTGAGCACTTATCCTAATGTCCCTTATACTTCTTCTAATCACCCTTAATATACTTGGCCTGCTCCCTTATACATTCACACCCACAACACAGCTGTCCCTAAACATAGGACTAGCGGTCCCCCTGTGGTTAGCAACTGTGGTTGTGGGGATGCGTAATCAGCCAACAATTGCCCTGGGCCACCTGCTCCCAGAAGGCACCCCAACCCCTCTTATCCCAATCCTAATTATCATCGAAACATTAAGCCTGTTTATTCGCCCCCTGGCTTTAGGAGTCCGACTAACCGCAAACCTAACAGCGGGCCACTTACTTATTCAACTCATCGCCACAGCAGCATACGTCCTCCTCCCCTTAATGCCCGCAGTAGCTATCCTGACAACAACCCTACTATTCCTGCTAACTCTTCTTGAGGTTGCAGTCGCAATAATCCAAGCATACGTATTTGTTCTTCTACTAAGCCTATACCTACAAGAAAACGTCTAATGACCCATCAAGCACACGCATACCATATGGTTGACCCCAGTCCCTGGCCCCTGACAGGAGCCGCTGCCGCCTTGTTAATAACATCCGGCTTAGCAATCTGATTTCACTACAACTCAACGACACTAATAGCCCTAGGCACTATTCTTCTTCTTCTGACTATGTACCAATGGTGACGAGACATTGTTCGAGAGGGAACCTTCCAAGGACACCACACAATCCCTGTCCAAAAGGGCCTGCGCTACGGAATAATTTTGTTTATCACATCAGAAGTATTCTTCTTTTTAGGGTTCTTCTGGGCATTCTATCACGCGAGCCTTGCCCCCACCCCCGAGCTAGGGGGCTGCTGACCTCCGACAGGAATCACCACCCTTGACCCATTTGAAGTCCCACTGTTGAACACCGCCGTCCTGTTAGCCTCTGGGGTAACAGTAACATGGGCCCACCACAGCATTATAGAAGGCGAGCGTAAACAAACGATTCAGTCCCTTCTACTAACAATCCTTCTGGGCTTCTATTTCACCTTCCTTCAAGGAATGGAGTACTATGAAGCACCATTTACAATCGCGGATGGGGTTTACGGCTCAACCTTCTTTGTTGCCACAGGATTCCACGGCCTACATGTAATTATTGGCTCAACTTTCCTGGCCATTTGCCTGCTCCGACAAGTCCAATACCACTTCACGTCTGAGCACCACTTTGGCTTTGAGGCAGCCGCATGATATTGACACTTTGTTGATGTAGTATGGCTTTTCCTCTATATTTCAATTTACTGATGAGGATCATAATCTTTCTAGTACTAACGTTAGTATGAGTGACTTCCAATTACACGGTCTTGGTTAAACCCCAAGGAAAGATAATGAACTTGATCACAACTATTGCACTTATTGCCATTGCCCTGTCAACTGTTCTGGCCATCGTCTCATTCTGACTACCCCTCATAACCCCTGACCACGAAAAACTATCACCGTATGAGTGCGGCTTTGACCCCCTCGGGTCTGCCCGACTTCCTTTCTCCCTGCGGTTTTTCCTTGTAGCCATTTTGTTCCTTCTATTTGACCTAGAGATCGCTTTACTGCTCCCCCTTCCCTGGGGAGACCAACTATCCTCCCCCCTATCCACCTTCCTTTGAGCTTCTGCCGTACTAGTTCTCCTGACCGTCGGCCTTATTTACGAATGAGTCCAAGGAGGCCTGGAATGAGCCGAGTAGGCGCTTAGTTTAATAAAAACACTCGATTTCGGCTCGAGCACTTATGGTTAGAGTCCATAATCGCCTTATGACCCCTATCCACTTCTCTTTTTCCACAGCCTTTGTATTAGGACTGTCAGGCCTAGCTTTCCACCGAACACATCTTCTCTCAGCCCTCCTCTGCCTTGAGGGAATAATGCTCTCCCTATTTATCGCCCTCTCTTTATGAACGATGAGCCTGTCTTCTACGAGCTTTTCTGCCATTCCAGTCCTTCTTCTAGCATTTTCAGCTTGCGAAGCAAGCACCGGCCTAGCCCTATTAGTCGCAACTGCGCGAACCCACGGGACAGACCGCCTACAAGCCTTAAACCTGCTCCAATGCTAAAAATTCTTGTTCCAACCCTTATACTGCTGCCCACCGCCTGATTGGCTAACAAAAAATGATTGTGGCCCGCAACCTTACTCCACAGCCTATTGATCGCTACCGCCAGCCTCTCCTGACTTAAGAATATCTCCGAGACAGGCTGATCAGCCGCCAACTCGTACCTGGCCACAGACGCCTTATCCACGCCACTCCTTGTCCTCTCCTGCTGACTGCTCCCCCTCATAGTCCTGGCAAGTCAAAACCACCTTGCCAATGAGCCACAAAACCGACAACGACTTTACATCTCCCTTCTGATCTCCCTACAGATTTTCTTAATCTTAGCATTTGGGGCCACTGAAGTAATGATATTTTACGTCATATTTGAAGCCACACTTATCCCCACCCTAATTCTTATTACCCGATGAGGTAACCAAACAGAACGGCTAAACGCGGGCACTTACTTTCTGTTTTACACCCTAGCAGGCTCCCTCCCCCTTCTAGTGGCCCTCTCCCTCCTCTACTCATCTACGGGGACCTTGTCCCTTCTTATCCTTCAGTACGGAGAGCCCCTGTACCTGTCAACTGTTGCCGATAAATTTTGATGAGCAGGGTGCATACTGGCCTTCCTTGTAAAAATGCCTTTATACGGCGTACACCTGTGGCTTCCCAAAGCACACGTAGAAGCCCCGGTGGCAGGATCTATAATTCTGGCCGCTGTACTACTAAAGTTAGGGGGGTACGGAATGATGCGAATACTAGTTATCCTCGACCCCTTAACAAAAGAGTTAAGCTACCCCTTTATTATTCTGGCCCTGTGAGGAATTATCATGACGGGGTCTATTTGTCTACGGCAAACCGACCTTAAATCCTTGATCGCCTACTCCTCCGTAAGCCACATGGGCCTGGTGGTAGGAGGAATTCTAATTCAGACACCGTGAGGATTTACAGGAGCCCTAATTCTTATAATCGCCCACGGTCTAACCTCGTCAGCACTTTTCTGTCTAGCAAACACGAATTACGAACGCACACACAGCCGGACCATGGTACTAGCCCGAGGGCTGCAAACTATTCTACCACTTATAGCTTCATGGTGGTTCGTTGCCAGCCTTGCAAACCTGGCCCTCCCACCACTGCCAAACCTAATGGGCGAGCTAATAATTATTTCATCCCTCCTAAACTGGTCCCCATGGACCATTACCCTAACAGGAATTGGGACCCTAATCACGGCGGGGTACTCTTTATACATATTTCTCATAACCCAACGCGGGAAAACACCCCCACACCTCCTAGCTCTTGAACCAACCCACTCTCGGGAACACCTACTAATTGCCCTTCACCTAATCCCCCTGCTACTCCTCATCCTCAAACCTCAGCTCGTGTGGGGGTGGGCCGCCTGTAGACATAGTTTAACGAAAACATTAGATTGTGATTCTAAAGAAAGGGGTTAAACCCCCCTTGTCCACCGAGAGATGCTCGCTAGCAACGAAGACTGCTAATCTTCGTCACCTTGGTTGAACCCCAAGGCTCACTCGAAGTGCTCCTAAAGGATAACAGCTCATCCGTTGGTCTTAGGAACCAAAAACTCTTGGTGCAAATCCAAGTAGTAGCTATGCACCCGTCAGCACTAATAATAACATCAAGCCTAATTACGATTTTCGCCCTCCTAGCCTACCCGGTGGTTACGACAATGAGCCCACACCCACAACACCAGCAGTGAGCCCTCACACACGTAAAAACAAGTGTCAAGATAGCATTCCTTGTCAGCCTCCTCCCCCTCGCTCTATTCCTCAACCAAGGAACCGAAGTGATTACATCCACATGATCATGAATAAACACAGAAACTTTTAACATCAACATTAGCTTCTACTTCGATAGCTACTCAATCATTTTCACCCCAGTAGCCCTTTACGTGACATGATCGATCCTCGAATTTGCATCATGATACATGCACAGCGACCCCAATATGAACCGGTTCTTCAAGTACCTGTTAATCTTCTTAATCGCCATGATTGTCCTTGTAACCGCCAACAACATGTTCCAGTTGTTTATCGGCTGGGAGGGGGTAGGGATCATATCCTTTCTACTAATTGGTTGATGGTATGCACGGGCTGACGCTAACACCGCAGCACTACAGGCAGTGCTATATAACCGCGTGGGGGACATCGGCCTAATCTTTGCCATGGCCTGGTTAGCCATGAGTACTAACTCATGAGAAATCCAACAAATTTTTTTCGCCACACAAAACATGGACATTACCCTCCCCCTCCTTGGGTTAATTCTGGCTGCCACAGGAAAGTCAGCCCAATTTGGGCTTCACCCCTGACTTCCCTCGGCAATGGAAGGGCCAACGCCAGTATCTGCCCTACTTCACTCAAGCACCATAGTCGTGGCGGGAATCTTTTTGCTGATCCGGGTGAGCCCCCTCCTGGGGTCCGATCAAACAGCGCTTACTATCTGCCTCTGCCTGGGAGCACTAACCACCCTATTCACTGCCACCTGCGCTCTAACTCAAAATGACATTAAGAAAATCGTGGCCTTCTCCACCTCTAGCCAGCTAGGACTAATAATAGTCACCCTAGGGCTTAACCAACCTCAGCTTGCCTTTCTCCATATTTGCACGCACGCATTTTTTAAAGCGATGCTGTTCCTATGCTCTGGCTCTATCATCCACAGCCTTAATGACGAGCAAGATATTCGTAAAATAGGGGGGATACAACACCTGACCCCCTTCACCTCTTCCTGCTTGACCCTAGGAAGCCTAGCCCTGACTGGAACTCCATTTCTCGCAGGGTTTTTCTCCAAAGATGCAATCATCGAGGCTTTAAATACATCTCACCTGAACGCCTGAGCCCTAACCTTAACACTAATTGCCACCTCTTTTACGGCGGTTTATAGCCTTCGAATTGTATTTCTGGTCTCCATAGGACACCCCCGGTTTAATACAATACCCCCTATTAACGAAAACAACCCTGCGGTGATTAACCCAATCAAGCGACTTGCATGAGGAAGCATTATTGCAGGGATACTTATTACCTCCAATATCTTGCCACTCAAGACCCCAGTGATAACTATACCTTTTAGTCTAAAGCTTGCAGCCCTTGCCGTAACCGCCCTAGGCCTATTTTCCGCATTAGAACTAGCCTCTCTAACCAGCAAGCAATTTAAACAAACCCCATCGATTCCACTGCACCACTTCTCCAACATGCTCGGCTTCTTCCCAGCGACTATTCACCGAATCACGCCAGAGCTAAACCTAACCCTAGGGCAGATAATCGCATCACAAACCGTCGACCAAACATGATTAGAAAAAGTCATGCCCAAGGCGCTCGTTTCTATAAATAAGCCCCTAGTGACTTCGACAAGCAACATCCAAAAGGGAATAATTAAGACGTACTTAACCCTGTTCCTATTTACTCTATCAATTGCAGTGGTGTTCGCCACCCTTTAAACAGCCCGCAATACCCCCCGGCTCAACCCCCGAGTCAACTCAAGAACAACAAACAGGGTTAGCAGGAGAACCCACGCGCTAACTACTAGCAAGCCGCCCCCCGCCGAAAACATCAACGCCACCCCACTTACATCCGCCCGGACAGTTGTAAAGGCCCCCGTTTCCTCAGTAGAGACCCAGGAAAACTCGTACCACCCGCCCCCAAACAAAGCAGACGCGGCCCCGACCGCAAAAGCATACCAAAGGGCTGAAACCACAACTGGCTCACTCCCCCAGCTCTCAGGGTAGGGCTCGGCTGCTAAAGCAGCCGAATAAGCAAAAACAACCAACATTCCACCCAAATAGATTAGGAACAGCACCAAAGACAAGAAAGATCCCCCATGCCCTAACAGAATCCCACAACCCAACCCTGCGACCACAACCAAACCCAAAGCCGCAAAGTAGGGAGAAGGATTTGAAGCAACAGCCAACAAACCCACCACCAACCCCAAAAGAAATAAAGACATAATATAGGTCATAATTCTTGCCCGGATTTTAACCGGAACCAATGACTTGAAAAACCACCGTTGTGATTCAACTACAAGAACCCCTAATGGCCAGCCTTCGAAAAACCCACCCCCTATTGAAAATCGCAAATGACGCAGTGGTAGACCTCCCTGCACCTTCAAATATTTCAGTTTGATGAAACTTTGGCTCCCTACTAGGAATATGCCTAATCATTCAAATCCTTACAGGCCTGTTCCTAGCAATGCACTACACCTCTGACATCGCCACAGCATTCTCCTCAGTGGCACACATCTGCCGAGATGTAAACTACGGATGGCTTATCCGCAACCTACACGCCAACGGAGCCTCATTCTTCTTTATCTGTATTTACCTTCACATCGGACGAGGACTTTACTACGGATCTTACCTGTACAAAGAAACCTGAAATGTTGGTGTAATCCTGCTGCTTCTAGTTATGATGACCGCCTTCGTGGGCTACGTCCTGCCCTGAGGCCAAATGTCCTTCTGAGGTGCCACCGTCATTACCAACCTACTGTCGGCAGTACCCTACATTGGTAACGACCTAGTACAATGAATTTGAGGGGGGTTCTCAGTGGACAACGCAACCCTAACTCGGTTCTTTGCATTCCACTTCTTGTTCCCGTTCGTGATTGCAGCCGCCACGATGATCCACCTAATTTTTTTACACGAAACGGGCTCTAACAACCCCCTAGGAATAAACTCAGACGCGGACAAGATCCCCTTTCACCCATACTTTTCTTACAAAGACTTACTAGGATTCGCCGTGGCATTACTAGCCCTATCCTCCCTGGCCCTATTCTCCCCCAATATGCTTGGAGACCCCGACAACTTCACCCCTGCCAACCCCCTGGTGACCCCCCCACACATCAAGCCTGAATGATACTTCCTGTTTGCATACGCCATCCTTCGATCCATCCCAAACAAGCTAGGTGGAGTTTTAGCCCTTCTAGGGTCTATCCTAGTACTTATGGTAGTTCCCATCCTTCACACATCGAAACAACGAGGGACAATATTTCGACCAATCACACAGTTCTTATTTTGAACTTTAATCGCCGACATTGTAATTTTAACGTGAATCGGAGGAATGCCGGTAGAACACCCCTTCATTATCATCGGCCAAATCGCTTCCATTATCTACTTCTCACTATTCCTATGCCTCATACCTCTGGCTAGCCTACTAGAAAACAAAGCCCTTGGATGAGCATGCTTCAGTAGCTCAGCCTTAGAGCGCCGGTCTTGTAAACCGGAGGCCGAGGGTTAAAGTCCCTCCTGATGCTCAAAGAAAGGGGATTCAAACCCCTGCCCCTAACTCCCAAAGCTAGGATTCTTGTACTAAACTATTCTTTGTCTAACATACTATTATATTATTAGTATGGTGTAAATACATATAATGTATAATCAACATAATACCATTAAACCAAGTTTCAGGTAATATATATGTAGGGGTACTAAAACCATAATATTAAGACTCAAATAAGGATAAGGTCAACCAGGAAATAGAATGATTAACAAAATTGCTAGTCAAATTATATACCAAGTAAACAACATACCTGAATTTAAAAATTTTAGCCCAATAAGAGCCCACCAACTTATGTAGGATATGCTAATCATTAATGATAATGAGGGACAATAATCTTGGGGGTCGCACTTGGTGAATTATTCCTGGCATCTGGTTCCTACTTCAGGTACACTAATATATAAATCCTCACAAATTTAAGTACCCTGACATAAGTTAATGGTGAAGTACTATGATGGGACACCCACCATGCCGAGCGTTCTTTCCATAGGGCTACTGGTTCTTTTTTTTGTTCTCCTTTCATTTACATTTCAGAGTGCACACGGTAATACTCGACAAGGTTGTACATTTCCTTGACCTAATTACATAATGTTGATATTATATTAGACACTGAATAAGAATTGCATTACTGTTTTCAAGGGCATAAGATTTAAAATTAATCGAGGAAAATCTTTATCACCCCCGGTGGGGGTTTATTTTCCTTAAACCCCCCCTACCCCCCCATAACTCTTAGGGGTTACTAACATCCTGCAAACCCCCCCGGAAACAGGAAACCCTTGAGTGGACTGGGGCCCAAAAGCTTTCATTTAAATTATTACAATATTACAATATTGCAAAT